ATGTTTAATATTGTTAATTGATTGTTTAGTTTAGATCATAAGCGTATTGGATTAATTTATAGAATTATTGGGGTATGATTTGGTTTTGTTGGTTTAGGTTTAAGTATTTTAATTCGAGTTCAGTTGATGGATTCTTACCATAAACTTTTATCTACGGAATCTTATAATAATGTTATTACAAATCATGGACTTATAATGATATTTTTTTTCTTAATGCCAGTTTTAATAGGGGGATTTGGGAAATTCTTATTACCTTTATTATTAGGTTTACCTGATTTGTGTCTACCTCGTTTAAATGCATTAAGTCTTTGGTTATTAGTTCCTTCCGGTATTTCATTAATTATAAGTGTAGTTATAGGTAAAGTTGGAATAGGTTGAACATTTTATCCACCTCTTTCGAGTGTAATGTTTAGTTCAGGTAAAGGAGTTAAATTTTTAATGTTTTCTTTACATTTGGCTGGGATATCTAGGATTTTAAGTTCTATTAATTTTATAAGCACGATCCAGTCAGTAGTTTATTATCATGTTAATGCGACTTATGTTTCTGTGATTGTATGATCTTATATGTTTACTTCTATCTTATTACTTTTATCTTTACCTGTTTTAGCTTCTGGTATTACTATGCTTCTTTTTGATCGAAATTTTAAAACTTCTTTTTTTGACCCTATGGGAGGAGGAGATCCTGTGTTATTTCAACATCTTTTTTGATTTTTTGGTCACCCTGAAGTTTATGTGCTAATTTTACCAGGATTTGGTATAATTAGTCATATTTGCTTGAGATTTAGAAAAAATTGTGAGCCATTTGGATATTTAGGTTTAGTTATGGCTATGTTTTCTATTGTATGCCTTGGTTGCGTGGTATGAGCTCATCATATGTTTCTTATTGGTATGGATATCAAGACAGCTGTTTTTTTTAGTTCTGTTACAATGATTATAGGGGTACCTACCGGGATTAAGGTATTTTCTTGGTTATACATGTTAATGGGATCAGGAGTTCGAGTGAAAGATCCTATTTTATGGTGGGTTTATACTTTTATAATTTTATTTACTATGGGAGGGGTTACAGGAATTACTTTATCTGCTTCAGTTTTAGATAGGTTGCTGCATGATACTTGATTTGTTGTTGCTCATTTTCATTACGTTTTTTCATTGGGTTCTTATACTAGTGTAGTTATTTCAATAATTTGATGATGGCCTATGATTAGTGGGTGTTCATTAAAAAAGACTTATGTAAAGGCTCATTGCATTGTTTCTATAGTTGGTTTTAATTTATGTTTTTTTCCTATGCATTATTTTGGGCTTTGTGGTTTACCTCGACGTGTATGCGTGTATGAATCAAGTTTTACATTTATAAATCAACTTTGTACAGTGGGTAGTATTATTTCTTCTTTAAGGGCTTTTTATTTAGTATTTATATTGTGGGACTCTTTAGTGTCTAAGAATATTGTAGTGGGCGTTTGAGCTAAGGGTTATTCTATTTTAAATGTTCTTAATTATCCTTTAGCTTTACATAATAATTTTATTATGCCTCTTGAGTATAATTTAATAAAGTAGTGTATATGGCTTTAGCCTAAGTTATTTTGCAACAATAATGATAGAAAAATTTTCTTATACATTGATATGGTTAATATGGATGTTTTATATTTTGATATTGTAAGCTTTATCAGCTTACTATGTTTTTTCATAGTGTTGCTAGTAGGTAGGGTATTGTTTTTTGTGGGGGTACTTAGAAAGGGGTTTATAGTAATCAAGACAGATTACCAGATTATAGAATTTTTATGAACTTTTATTCCTTCTCTTTGAGTAGCTGGTTTATGTTTTTTTAAAGTAAATTATATTTGTAGGGATTATGAGGGTTGTGTCCAAAGTACATATAAGATAGTTGGACGTCAATGATATTGGACTTATAAATATATTATAAATGGTAACAATGTTGAGTATGACTCTTATATGACTTGTTTGGTTAATAAAGTTGATAATCCTTTAGTGTTATTATATAATAATGTTAGTCGTTTATTAATTACTTCTTCTGATGTTATTCATTCATTTTCTGTTCCTGATTTAGGATTAAAGATGGATGCTATTCCTGGCCGGATTAATCAAATAGTTTATAACCCTGATCGGATAGGTTCATTTGTTGGTTATTGTAGTGAGTTATGTGGAGCTGGCCATTCTTATATGCCTATTGTTGTTGAAGTGATTTTTAAAAAGAGTAAAGTAGGAACATCTACTAATAATTGTGATTCGTGGTTTTCATATTAATTGGGTACTTTTTTAATTTATTATTTTTTTCTTTTATAAAGAAAGTTATAGGCTATTGTTTGTTACTAATCTGTAAAGCTTTATATGTTATTTTGCTGCTATATAGAGTGGTTAATTATAGATGATATGCTATTTTAGTTTATTTGATATATGTAGGAGGTGTGTATATCTTATTTATTTTTTTAAGAGTTCATTTGCCTAAAGTAGCTAATTTTGGTACTATAAATTTTAATCTAGTTTTATTTTTTTTATTTTTTTTTTGAGAATTGTTAAAATTTGGTTACGATTTGCATTTAAGTTGATTTGAGTATTCTAATAATTTTTGTAGTTTTCAGGAAGGGTATATTTATGTTTTTTTGTGTTGCGTACTATTATTATGTTTTTTTTTAGTTTCCTTAATTAATAGTAGAAAGGAAAGGTTTTTACGTTAATTAGAGATGTCAGAGATTATGAGTTTGTTTTAGGTACAAAATACAAGTTTAAAACTTTCTTTAAGGTAAGTTTGAAGTTTTCGTTAATGATTTGAAATCATAAATTATTATCCATAGTAGATAAGTCTTACTGCTCAATAAGAGTGTCAGAAGTTAATGAGGTGATTTTAAGCGTCATTTATAGGTTTAAACCTCTCTTATTAGCTAATAAACTAATTTTAGGCTTATAATTCGAATATAAGTGTTGCATTAATTGATTGCTATTAGTTTAAATGTTATTTTTTTTTATTATATGTTGTTTTAGTTTGTTAAGTTTTATAGTTATTTTTAGTGATAGGGCATTGGATATATTAAGAATTGTTAGAAGGAAAATTTTTTTAAATTTTAGGTTAAAATTTTCATATACTTCTATCTTTTTTTATTTTATGCTAATTTTTTGTAGGTTTATTTCTTTAAAATTTAGTAATCATTATTTTAATTGAAGAGGTAATAACCTAAAAAAGCTAATTTTATTATTTTTATTAGTAATGTTTGCATTAGTTATTACAAAAGATTTAATGTTAAGTTTAATTTTTTGAGAATATCTTGGGTTTGTTAGATTTATTTTGATTCTATATTATTCAAACTATGATACTTTATTTGCAGCTAAAGCTACTTTAATAACTTCTCGTTTAGGGGATTGTGGTTTATTTTTTTTGATTGCTTATTTTTTAAAAAGAGGTTTATATGCTGGTTTATATATATTGATTTTAGTTGCTTTAATTGTAGTGACTAAGAGTGCTATTTTTCCATTAAGTAGGTGATTATTAGAGGCTATGCGTGCGCCTACTCCTGTTAGAAGTTTAGTTCATTCTTCTACTTTAGTTACTGCTGGAGTTTGATTTTTGTTGAATTATGGTTGGTTAATTATTCAAATAGTGGGGGATACGTTGATTTATTTAAGTTTAATTAGAATTATTCTAAGTGCTTTAGGAGCTGTTTATTATAAGGATTTGAAGAAGATAATTGCTTTATCTACTTGTAAAAAAGTTAGATGATGTATAGTTTATTATATTTTTGGTTGTGAATTTTTATGTTTAGTTCAATTAGTAACTCATGGTATAGCTAAGTGTAGTTTGTTTATATGCATTGGTGATTTATTATCTTGTTCTTATGGCAGGCAAAATTATATGAGGTTAGTAAGAGTAGTTAAAAATAGGAAGTTTAATTGATTAGCTAAAATAATTTTAGTTTTTTTAGTTTGTGGTGTTCCTTTAAAAGGAGTTTATTTTTCTAAGCATTTATTATTAATTAGAATAAATCATAAAGTTAATATATTTGTATGTATATTATTATTTGTAGGGGTATTTTTATCTTATTGTTATTCTGGTCGGTTAGTTAGTATGGTTTCTTATAATAATTTTTTTATAAGAAAAAATTTAAATAAAATTTTTTATTTAATGGCTTCTTTAGTAGTTTTAGGGAGTTTATTTAAAGGCATTTTTGTTTGAAATAGCTTAGAGTTAGGAGAGTTAAGTTGTTTAATTAGGTCATTTTTAATATTTATTCAATTGGGGGGTTTATTTATTGGTTATTTATTAGCTAATGTTAATAAAAAAAGAAATTTTATTTCTATTTTTTTGGGGCAAGATTTGTTATTGCGTTTATTTTCAAGAATTTATATGTTAAATATTGGGTTATATAAAGTATTGGTTAAATTTCGGTTTGAGGTTTATGTAGTTACTGAGTTAATTTTATTTAAGGCTAAGTTTATTAATAATAGGGTTATTTTATTAGGTAATAGTTTGGTTGTATTTTTGTTTTTGTTGTGTTTTTTTATAATTTTTGGGTTTAGAATAATTTAAGGTTTTTGGAGCAGGTGAGCAGTTACATATCTGTTTTTAAATTTTTATTTTTGGTTGGTTTATACTATACTAAAAAAAAGTTAAAAAAATTTTAACTTTTCCTATCAATTTAATCAAAAAAATTTTATTTTTTTTTTAGTTTAACAGGGTACTACCTGTTATAATTTACAAAAATCCCCCTCCCCCACCAACCCCCCTCCTCCACCAACCCCAGTTTTATAAAAATAACTCTTGTATATTATATTTAATATATGAACTATTATAATAGATTGATTAAAATTTGACTTATAATTGTAATTTGAATTCTAATCTTTAACTATAAATTAACTAATTTAATTTATTTTAATTTTATAAAAATAACTCTTGTATATTATATATAATATATGAACTATTATAATAGATTGATTAAAATTTGACTTATAATTGTAATTTGAATTCTAATCTTTAACTATAAATTAACTAATTTAATTTATTTTAATTTTATAAAAATAACTCTTGTATATTATATATAATATATGAACTATTATAATAGATTGATTAAAATTTGACTTATAATTGTAATTTGAATTCTAATCTTTAACTATAAATTAACTAATTTAATTTATTTTAATTTTATAAAAATAACTCTTGTATATTATATATAATATATGAACTATTATAATAGATTGATTAAAATTTGACTTATAATTGTAATTTGAATTCTAATCTTTAACTATAAATTAACTAATTTAATTTATTTTAATTTTATAAAAATAACTCTTGTATATTATATATAATATATGAACTATTATAATAGATTGATTAAAATTTGACTTATAATTGTAATTTGAATTCTAATCTTTAACTATAAATTAACTAATTTAATTTATTTTAATTTTATAAAAATAACTCTTGTATATTATATATAATATATGAACTATTATAATAGATTGATTAAAATTTGACTTATAATTGTAATTTGAATTCTAATCTTTAACTATAAATTAACTAATTTAATTTATTTTAATTTTATAAAAATAACTCTTGTATATTATATATAATATATGAACTATTATAATAGATTGATTAAAATTTGACTTATAATTGTAATTTGAATTCTAATCTTTAACTATAAATTAGTAATTTGAATTCTAATCTTTAACTATAAATTAACTAATTTAATTTATTTTAATTTTATAAAAATAACTCTTGTATATTATATATAATATATGAACTATTATAATAGATTGATTAAAATTTGACTTATAATTGTAATTTGAATTCTAATCTTTAACTATAAATTAACTAATTTAATTTATTTTAATTTTATAAAAATAACTCTTGTATATTATATATAATATATGAACTATTATAATAGATTGATTAAAATTTGACTTATAATTGTAATTTGAATTCTAATCTTTAACTATAAATTAACTAATTTAATTTATTTTAATTTTATAAAAATAACTCTTGTATATTATATATAATATATGAACTATTATAATAGATTGATTAAAATTTGACTTATAATTGTAATTTGAATTCTAATCTTTAACTATAAATTAACTAATTTAATTTATTTTAATTTTATAAAAATAACTCTTGTATATTATATATAATATATGAACTATTATAATAGATTGATTAAAATTTGACTTATAATTGTAATTTGAATTCTAATCTTTAACTATAAATTAACTAATTTAATTTATTTTAATTTTATAAAAATAACTCTTGTATATTATATATAATATATGAACTATTATAATAGATTGATTAAAATTTGACTTATAATTGTAATTTGAATTCTAATCTTTAACTATAAATTAACTAATTTAATTTATTTTAATTTTATAAAAATAACTCTTGTATATTATATATAATATATGAACTATTATAATAGATTGATTAAAATTTGACTTATAATTGTAATTTGAATTCTAATCTTTAACTATAAATTAACTAATTTAATCTACTCTAATTTTATAAAAATAAAAATTTTTATTATTATATAAATTATTATAGTTATTATAAGTTAATTATTATAACTTATATTAAAGTGTTAGATTCTTACTCTAATTAAGTTTTTTTAAACTAATAATAGTAATTATAGTTTATAATAAAATATTATTTTTGTAAAATAAAGAAAATTAGTAGTTTAATTACTATAATTAGTTAGTTTATTTAAAATGTATATTTTCAAAATATAAGATGATGCTTAGTTACTAATTGGCTTACTTAGTATATATATTACATAAAACTGTAAATTTTAAAAAATTGTTTAAATAGTAAGAAATTTAAAAAAATGATGGAAATTAGAGAATTTTAATGTATTACTGCTAATAATATTAAGGGTTTAAATAACTCAGTTCTTTAGAATAGGTTAAATATAATTTATTTTGGTTTTACCTTTTGCATCATGATATAATGATTAGTTATTAATATTAAAATTTACGAAAACATTAGATTTAAATTTTATATTATTGTTGGGTAAACAATCAAAAATAAAATTTGGCAGTGATAAATTAGTCGTTAATGTAGATAACTTGTAAATAAGAAGTAAAATTATAAATTAACTGAGTTAAAAGATTTAGTTAACGTTTATAAATTGTGTTTAGTGTAAAGTATATGGGTTTAAAAGTATCTCTTATTTTTGTGTTTTATAACTAAAATATTATTTTATTAATTTTTTAAAATTCTTATTATATTAAATTAAATGTGAATTTTAATGTTATAATTAGTAGTTAAATAGTTATTAGGTTTCTCGGCATAAGTCGAATTGTTTATTAAAAACATTGTCACTTAAATATATAAGTGGTAATACCTGCTCAATGTAAATTAATAGCTGCAGTATTTTGACTGTACTAAGGTAGCATAATTGCTTGTCCCTTAAATAGGGAATTGTTTGAATGGTTTTTTTGATTTATATGCTACTTAATAATTTTAATGAATTTAGTTTTTAAGTAAAGAACCTTAAATTTAAATAAAAGACGGAAAGACCCTAAGAGCTTAAAATTAAAATTTATTTGGGGCAAAGCTTTTAATTTAGAAAGATTTTGGACCTGTGTGGTTTATTGGATAAGTTACCTTAGGGATAACAGGGTTAAAAATAAGGAGAGATCATATCGATTTATTTAGTTGCTACCTCGATGTTGACTTAGAAGAGCTGTAAGACGCAGTAGTTTTATAAGTAGGCCTGTTCGGCCTTTAAATTTCTTCATGAGTTGAGTTAAGACCGGTGTAAGCCAGGTCGGTTCTTATCTTTAATTCATATAATTTAGTACGAAAGGATTAATTATGTTTTAAGTTTAATATTAAGTTTATTAATAAATGGTTTAATTATGGCTATAAAAATCATTAAATATTAAACTGCATAAAAATTTAATTTTTATTGTATAAAATTTTTATTTATATTTTTTAGCAGAGAGTTTTTTATTAAATTTTGTAAGAAAGATAAAGGAGTATTTAATAAATGGGGGATAAGGCACAGTGCCAGCATCCGCGGTTAGTCTGTTTCCATAGATTTTTTTATGATTTGTTTTATTTATAAATTAATAGTATAAATTTTATTATTACTAAGTTAAGTTTTGATAAATAGTTTTATTTAACCTTTTTATGTAAAGTGGATTAGATACCCACGTAATTAAGGATATAATTATATCTTAGTGTAAACTAAAATATTTTGGCAGCTAATTGTTTCAAAACAGGGGAAGATGTTAATTAAAAGATGATCCCCTAATTATTTTACTTTATTTATTTAGTTAGTGTATATCCGGTTTAATATTATTAATATTAGTTTAAAAAATGTAAATAAAGAATTTAAGCCAGGTCGATATGCTGTTTATAATAAAGGTTTAATGTCTTACTATAAAAATATTTAATAAGAATTTATTTTCATTTAGGACTTGTTAGTAAAATTAAATAAAATTGTTAATTTGAAATTTGTTCAATTAGGGTACACATTGCCCGTCAATCTCGGTTTTTCTGAGGTAAGTCGTAACATGGTAACCCTTGGTGAACCAGGGGTTAATATTAATTAGGTGTATAAGCATATTAATTTTTCGTATTAATGGAGCCGTTTGGCAATTAATATTTTTGTAGTGTTAGTCGTATAAAGGAAGTATATTGTTTTTCCAAAACAAAGGTCTAATAAGTTTAGTTAATACAAGGTATAAGGGGGATGTATAATATATGCATAATTTATTAGAGTTAAAAAAAAATGATGTAAATTAGAAGAGTTGTTATACATCCCTATTATATATTAGTCTATCTATTATATAATAAACTAATATAAAAATATTAGAAATATAGATTTATTTTTATATTAGTTTATCTATTATATAATAAACTAATATAAAAATATTAGAAATATAGATTTATTTTTATATTAGTTTATCTATTATATAATAAACTAATATAAAAATATTAGAAATATAGATTTATTTTTATATTAGTTTATCTATTATATAATAAACTAATATAAAAATATTAGAAATATAGATTTATTTTTATATTAGTTTATCTATTATATAATAAACTAATATAAAAATATTAGAAATATAGATTTATTTTTATATTAGTTTATCTATTATATAATAAACTAATATAAAAATATTAGAAATATAGATTTATTTTTATATTAGTTTATCTATTATATAATAAACTAATATAAAAATATTAGAAATATAGATTTATTTTTATATTAGTTTATCTATTATATAATAAACTAATATAAAAATATTAGAAATATAGATTTATTTTTATATTAGTTTATCTATTATATAATAAACTAATATAAAAATATTAGAAATATAGATTTATTTTTATATTAGTTTATCTATTATATAATAAACTAATATAAAAATATTAGAAATATAGATTTATTTTTATATTAGTTTATCTATTATATAATAAACTAATATAAAAATATTAGAAATATAGATTTATTTTTATATATAAATGTCTTGACTTCCTATATATAAAGCTTTTGGCATTTTTTTGTTTATTTTAAGTGTATTTTTGTGGAATATGGTTGGTTTATTTAGGTTTTTTATAGTAGCTTTTATTTCTATTGTTTATTTGTGAAAGGAGAGATTAGAAATTAATGTGCGTTACTTAGATAGGTTTTGAATGTTTATTTTAAGGGAAGTAATGATTTTTGCTTCTTTATTAACTTCTTGTTTGTGGTTTAATGAGATTAACAATGATTGGTTATCGGATTATTTGGATATTCCTTTTATGGGTTGTTTTGTTTTAATTGGTTCTTCTATTACAGCAACAGTTTATCATCATATGAGGTATAATCATAGCTATTTAGTTCAATTTTATCTATTATTTACTATTTTTTTAGGATTTTGTTTTGTGGGACTACAGGTAGTTGAATTTGATGAGTGTATTTATTCTATTTTTAGTAATTCTTATTATGCAAGTTGTTTTTGTACAGTTGGTCTTCATTTTAGTCATGTTTTAATTGGGATTATTTTATTAGTTGTTTTACTGGTTTTTTTTAGTAAGAGAATTTTTTCTCAGTATTATTGTAATTTAGTTGTGTGATATTGGCATTTTGTAGATTATATTTGGTTATTGGTTTATACTGTAGTTTATTTATGTTTTGTAGTTAGGTTAAGTTAAACTGATAATTTGTGGTGTTATAGATATAGGTTATACTACAAAATGATTAAGTTATTTCGTGCTAAATTAATTGATTTACCAACTAATGTTTCTTTGAATTATTATTGGTGTAGAGGTTTTATGATTTCTGGGTTTTTAGCTATTCAAATAGTTAGTGGTGTTATTTTGTCTTTACTTTTTGTTGCAGATAGAGGTTTAAGATTTCCTTGTATTATGGAGCTTACAAATGATAGTTTTTTTTCTTGGTTAGTTCGCTATTTTCATATATGGGGGGTAAGTTTTATTTTTCTAATATTTATTGTTCATATGTGTCGAGCCTTATATTATTCAAGTTATAGAAAGGTTATGGTTTGAAACGTTGGGTTTATTATATATATTTTAATGATGGTAGAAGCTTTTTTAGGTTATATTTTGCCTTGGCATCAGATGTCTTATTGAGCAGCAACAGTTTTAACATCTATTATTCAAAGAGTCCCTGTGATAGGTATGCAATGTTATAATTTTATTGTTGGGGGATTTTCGGTAAGAAATGTTACTTTGGTTCGTGTATTTGCTGCTCATGTTGTATTAGCTTTTATTATAATTTTTCTTAGTTTGCTGCATTTATTCTATTTGCATAAGGTGGGATCAAATAAAAGTTTATTTTTTAATAATGGTTATAGGGATTATGTTTTCTTTCATAGTTACTATAGTAAAAAGGATGCATTTTGTTTAATGGTGTTATTTAGAATTTATATTTTTTTAATTTTTTATAATCCTGATTTGGTTTTAGACTTAGAAAGTTACCTTCATGCTGATCCTATGGTTACACCTGTTTCTATTAAGCCTGAGTGATATTTTTTATTTTATTATGCTATGTTGCGTTCTGTTAGATCTAAGTTAGGAGGTTTAATGTTAGTAATAGTTTTTTTATTTTTATTATGATTGCCTACTAATAATTATTCTTGTAATTATTTTATTGGACGTCAAATTTTATTTTGAATTTTTTGCAAATTGATAATAGTATTGAGTTATTTGGGAGCTTGTCCACCAGAAACACCTTATGTTTTAATTAGTCAGGTTAGAAGCTTTTTTAGAGTTTTAATTTTAATTTTTTATAAGGGGGGTTGGTTATTTTAATGTTTAATTTATTTTATTTAATAAGATTATTAATATTATTAGGATTGTTTTGTAGGCTATCTTTTAAGTTTATAGGGGTTTTAGTTTTGTTAGAAAAATTTAAAGTTTTATTATTGTTTTATATATTCTTAAAAAATTTTAAAAGTGTTAGGGCTTTATTTTTAATTTTTATGGTGATTATTACTATAGAGGTTACTTTATTTTTAGTTTCTTTAACTCGGGTATGAGATTGCGACTCATTACTATATTAGATATGATTATGATAGCGTGTTTGCTGTTTTTAGTTTTAGTATTTACGTTTAAAATGATTTTTATAGTAGATTCTACTATATTAATTAATGGTTTTGTATTGATTATTTATACATTTTATGTGATTATTTTGGGTTATTAAAATAGTTTTATGGTTAATTTTATTTTTTTTTAATGTTTTAGATATTAATGTAGTAAGTCAATATTTTCTTTTGGATTCTATTGGAATTTATTTATCTTTTTTATCTATATTTTTTTTAGGGATATTTTTATTTATATTTTATAGGGAGCTAAAATTTTTAAATATATTGGCTATAAGCTTAAGTATATTTTTTTCTATGCTATGTTTTCTTTCTATCAATTCCTTAATATTTTGAATATGCTATGAATTAGCTATATTATTTGCTTTAATTTTAATATTATATTCTTCTCCTTATTCGGAGCGATTTTTAGCTAGTTGATATTTAGTAATTTATGTATTTATTGGTAGTTTGCCTATGCTATTTTTGATAAGTTATTTAAGTTTGGAAAAAGAAACATGGAAAATTTTATTATGGGAATTAAGAAATAAAGGAAATTTAGTTTTATATCTATTAGCTATATTATTTTGTACTAAGATACCTTTGCCCCCTTTTCATTCTTGGTTGCCTGTAGTACATGCTGAAGCTAGTTCTTATGTTTCTATTATTTTAAGTGGTTATATCATGAAGTTGGGTTTAATTGGTTTGTTTCGATTTTGTTATCATTTTTTAAATAAATGGGGTGTGTTGTTGTTAATTTTATTTAGGTTTTCTTTGTTATTTTTTTTTGCTTCTGGGCAAGAATTAGATATAAAGCGTTGATTAGCTTTTTTAAGATTAGGCCATATTTTAATAGGTTTATTAGGTCTTTTTTATTTTCAATTTAATGATTATTGAATTGTGGGTTTGTATTGTTTTGGGCATGGTTTATCCGCATTTTTATTATTTTATCTTTTTATGGTTTTAAATTCTATGGTTGGTAGACGTAATTGATTAATTATTTCTTTAAATAAAAAATTAAAAAAATTTTATTATGTGTTAGTAGCTTTGGCTTTATTAACTGTTTCTTCTTTTCCACCAACAATAAGATTTTTTAGTGAGATTTATTTATTTCAATCTTTATTTGTTTCTTATGCTAGTATATTGCTTTATACTTTTTATATTTTTATTGGTGGCATAGTTCCAGTGATAGTTTTAAGATTATTTTTAGTAAAAGCTAAGTTACATAGGGTTAGAAATGTTAATAAATATGGTAAATTAATAGTTATGTTTAGTTTATGCTTTTTATGTTTTTTTTGTATCTTTTGGGTATAGTTATGTAGTAAAGTGTAGTAGCATAATATATTTTGGTTATATTGGGGGGTAGTTCCTATTACTTTTTTTTAGCTTAAATTTAGAGCATTAGTTTGAAGGACTAAGGGTACTTATAAAGTAGAAAAATAAGTTAAGTAAACTGTTTGGTTCATGCCCAAAAAATATAGGTTTCTATTTTTTCTGTTTATGTTTAAAAGTCGGTTAAAATTTTATATTGGTAATGTTAAAAAGATTTTAAGTAGTTTAGGCTATTTATTTTTTATTTTTTTATATGGTTTATTAGTTTATTTCTTAATATTACGGACTAGTTATATTTATAGATTAATTAATTTGTTAAGATTAACAGTGTTTTTTGTTTTTCCTTTATATTTAAGTTTATTTTTTAATCGTATTAGAAATAAAGTGAATGAGTTTTTTTCTTCTTTAATTCCTTCTGGTACTCCTTTATGGATTTCATTTTTTGTTGGATTAGCGGAAACTATTAGGTATTTTGTTCGTCCATTTGTTTTAATTATTCGTCCTTTTTTAAAAATTACTATAGGAAGTTATGCGGTAGTTGGGGCTAGAAGAATATTTGTATCTAGAAAAAAGATTATTTTTGTATTATTAGTATTTTTATTTTTTTATGAGATATTTGTAGCTATAGTTCATTGATTTATAGTTATTAATATTTTGGGTTTTACGGTAGATCATTAGTTAATGTACGGGGTCTTACTAGTATTGAGTAATGCATTATTTTTTTTTAGAATTTTTTGGAGTAGTTTTATAGGGTTTTGGTTATGTTTAGAGTTAGCAATGCTTTTATTAATTCCTTGTTTTTTTTATGAATTTAAAAAAAATAAAGTTTATTTAAGGTTATTAAATTATTTGATTATAGCTAGGATTAGATCTTTTTTTTTAGTTAGTGGGTTGTTAAAAAAATTGAAAGAGGTTTTTATACTGATTGCTTTTATTATTAAGGTTGGTTTATTTCCATTTTATAGGTGGTTTATTTATTTAATTAATAACTTAAATTGGCTTATGGTATTTAAAATTGCTGTAGTTAGTAAGATTACATTTTTTTATTTTTTAAATTATCAGTTTAAATCTACTTCTTATTTTAAATTTGTAGCAATATTAAAATTTTTTATATTATTATTTTTTATTATTTGTTTGGTGTTTGATTTTAAGAGGTTTTATGCTATTAGTTCTATCAGTTCTAGGTTAGTATTATTGTTCTTTTTATTTAAAAAAGCTTCATTTAATTTGTATGTTTTATACTTTATTTATATCATTGTAGGGACTTTGGTTTTATTTAGATTTTATTGAATAGAAAATAATGGGTTAAATATTTTTTCTATTTGTTTAGTTATAGGAGTGCCATTTTCATTTTATATTTTTTATAAGGGTATTTCTATAATTTTTTTAGTTCCGTTTAAAAAATATATATTTATTTTTTTTTGGGTTTGTTATTCTATTTTGGAGCAAATTGTTTTGTTTAAAATGTTATTAGAAAATGCATATTTAAAGATTAGTGTCTAATTTTATTAAGGTAGTTTATATAAAAATTTTTATTTTACACATAAAGGAAGATTGTTTTATCCCTTAATAAACAAAATAGCTTAATATAAAGTTTTTATTTTGCGTATAAAAGATAGTTTAGAACTTTTTGTTATAATTTTAGTTTAATAAAAATAAAAGTTTGTCGTACTTTAGATGTAAATTTTACAAATTATGATGAACTTTTTTTTAATTTTAAATTCATTTTTTGGTTTATTACTTAGTTTTATTTTAATAATGGTTTTTGTTGCATTTTTTATTTTAAGGGAGCGTAAGATTTTAAGATATATTCAAATTCGTAAGGGACCTAAAAAGGTTGGTTTTATTGGGCTTTTACAAAGATTTGCAGATTTAATAAAGTTAGTTGTTAAGATTAAGGTAAATAATTTTCAATATTGAAGGTTTTTGGCTTTATTGGGTACTTATTTAATTGTAATTTTATCTTTATTTTATTGCCTTTTATACTATTATTATTTTAAAAATACGAATAGAATGCTTTCTTTATTATGATTTCTAATAATTACTAGTTTAACTGGCTATAGGTTGTTGATGATTGGGTGAGGAAGTTATAAAAAGTATAGGTTATTTGGTTCAATTCGTTCTTCATTTTCTTCGGTAACATTTGAAGCTTGTTTAATGTGCTTAATACTTATTTATGGGTTATTTTTTAATTCTTACTGTTTAGATGAAGGCAATAGAAATAAAATTAGATTATTTATTTCTTTGTTTACTTTATATTTTTTATGGTTGATTAGTATTTTATGTGAAACTAACCGTACTCCCTTTGATTATGCTGAATCTGAGAGTGATTTAGTTAGGGGGTTTAATGTGGAATTTTGTAAAGTTTATTTCACTTGTGTATTTGCTTGTGAATATTTAATAATTTTTATAATTAGTTGATTTTCTTCTGTTATTTTTTTTAGTGGTATATTTTGGTGGTTATCTTTGCTATTCCATATATTTTATTTTTTATGAGCTCGTGCTACATTACCACGTGTGCGTTACGATTTTTTTGTTAAATTTATGTGACGTATTAGAGTATGTTATCTAACTTTATATTTATTACTTTCTATTTAAATTTTGGTTTATATAGATTAAATAAAATCTTAAAGCTGTTAACTTTAAATTGCTTCTTAGGCTATAAACGTATTTATTAATAAGGTATTTATGCAGTTAGAATAGTTTAATAAAAATATTGTTTTTGGGTAGCAAAGATCTAATACTTAGTTCACTGGCTGATAGGGCTGCAATTGCAGGGTATTGTGATATAATATTATTTAAAGTATAAACTTTCGTCAGTATTTATGTTTAATTATGGTTTGATTAGGGTAGTAATATTTTTTATATTTCTTTTTTTTTTAATTAGGTTTTATAAAAGAAAATTTTTTAGTAAAATGTTAAGAAGAAAAGAAAAAATTTTAATTTGAGCAAGAAGCTTTGAATGTGGTTTTGTTGGACATTTATTAAAGATTAATAAATTTAGAAATGGAATTTTTATTCTTTTAGTTTTCTTTGTTGTGTTTGATTTAGAGGTTTCATTGTTATTAAATGCTATTTTTCAAGTAGATTTTATAAAGAATTTAGTTTATTATTATTTTTTTATATTTTTAGTTGCTATAGGATTTGTGTTTGAAGTTATTAGCGGTTTTGTTAGTTGAGTTAAATAAATTAAGGTTAGCTATT